CAACATAGGGACAGAAGGGAGAAGGTTGTGAAGGTGGCCTCGTTATCCACACCTCCGGTCGGATGAATGGAGGACCGACCGAGACCCGGGTTTTCACGAGCGTTGGCGGGTCCTGGAGTGCCTGTCAAGGGCGCTAGCGCATACCCCGGGGTGATCATCACCACCTGCACCTCACATCTCGGCACAGTGGAACGTGTAACCCGCCTGCTGTCTCATTCAACTACATTTGTTCCTGTAATCCATAGCCTAACAGAACGCAGCAGCGAGGGACAACCCGCCCATACAGCCAGCGGGGAGGATGGCACTACTGGCAAAGACCGTCTGGCGAAAACGCCGCAGGCGCGAAGCGTGGTAGGCCCGCGCCGGGGGAGCATAGCATAGGGAGGAAAGGAAGCCCGGACGGTGGAAGAGCCAGGGGAGGCCGGGTCATTTGACGGAAATGGAAGGCTTTTCCCCTATTAGAGTTGGAGTAAGCATGAATTCTTGGAAAAAGAGGGAGCGAGCCTATATAAAAAATATATAAAATAGAAAATGCAATGAATAGATAGAGTCAACGGTACGACAGACAGCGCTGCCTACACGCGAATTCGCTTCCGAGGTCGAGCAGTCTCAATTTCACTACAGGATTTTGCGAATGAATGCTGGGCTGGGCCACCTCGAATGGCGTGAGCCGCATGCGGGGAGACCCGCACGTACGGTTTTTAGGGGGATCCGGCCGAAAGACCGGCCGGCGCCCACCCGACTAGAGGGACTGAGAAATTAATAGAGTACAAAACTTATCTTCAAGCTTTACCTTATTCTGATCGTTCAGAGGGCGATCGCGGAGTCACTGAATGAAGTCCTCCGTTTCTTTCGGAGGTGCTGACCCGCTGCGAGGCAGAGATGACTAAGTGACATATGGAATATGGCGACGACAACAGCATGTCGTAGAAGGAGATAACAGGTGAAGCCAACGACCCACTAAGACTAACGTATCTACAACTACATCCCCGAGTGGCAGTCAAACGGGGGCGTGAATGCAAGATGCCAGCGGAATGATCGGCCGGACAGAGGCTAGGGTTCCTTCCCACCGCGTCCTTCCTTGTGTGTCGGAGATATAAAGCGAGTGCACCGGAAAAGAACGGGAACTGGGTCGATCTATTCTATGGCGAAGCATCCGAAGCATAACTGCACACTCACACGATCTTTGCCGAGAGATAGGAGCATTCGGTGGAACCGGTGAACTACACTTGCTTCTGGATAGATGTGTGGGACAGAGGGCTCGTGGTACCTGCTGCCCACCCTTCCTCCTCTGCTTTGAGAACCGTGTGAACGGAGAGTGGGCAGAAGGGAAGGAGGTCCTCATACGGAGTCGCACACTTACTTGAGCAGTGCGGGAGACTGGGGAATGGGTCGAGTAAACTCCCCTGGGGCCGGAAAAATAACAGACGAAGCTTCAAAACGCCTCCCGCTCACTACGGAGATATCTAATAACTAAGGTTACTCACTACGTTCGGCTCCATTCATTTCTGCAAGCAGGAGGGATCCAGAGCTAAGCCCCCTTCTATTGCATAACCTAAAAAAGCTATAAGCAAAGTACCAAAGTGGTTGCGGGAACGATACGCTTTGGTTACCGGCGAACGCTTCCAAAGGCGACCAGCTTTCAATACGTTTTGTTACGTTATGCTGCCATTTTTCCAATATCATTGAATAGCAAGGCCTGGGACTAAGGTAACTCAAGTGGGAGAGCCGTGTTATGGGTGACCTTATTGCACGGTTCAGAGAGCACTTGTGTATGTGATGCAAGTGAACGTGTACGAAAAAGCTGTATCTAGGGTGAGTTCTTCGTTCCGTCGTCGACCCTATCTATGTTTCTACGATGGCCCAAGAACACGCTCATTCTTCAGCCGTAGAGATACTTTTGAATTGCGAGGTACCATTACGAGCTCAATATATACGAGTGTTATTCCGCGAAATAACTCGAATTTCAAATCATTCACTTGCTTTAACTACTCATGCTATGGATGTGGGAGCATCAACTCCGTTCCTGTGGGCTTTTGAGGAGCGGGAGAAATTGTTGGAATTCTATGAAAGAGTCTCGGGAGCCAGGATGCATGCCAGTTTCATACGACCGGGTGGAGTGGCACAAGATCTGCCTCTTGGCTTATGTCGAGATATTGATTCCTTTACACAACAATTTGCTTCTCGTATCGACGAATTAGAAGAGATGTCAACCGGCAACCGTATCTGGAAACAACGATTAGTGGATATTGGTACTGTCACTGCACAGCAAGCAAAGGATTGGGGATTCAGTGGTGTAATGTTAAGAGGTCGTGCGACATGAAGACATTGATAGCAATATGGGGGAAGTTCCCATCAGGCAACAACGGTTCTGCCTGACCCTACTTAAGCATGCATATTATGTCAGTGAAGACTTGGCGTGAAGCCTTGGAGCTTACGTTAGAAGAGCAAAAGGCCCGGGGCTAGGGTGAGCTGAGGGGGGACAGCGTAAGTGAGCGAA